GCTAGCGTAGCTTAATTTAAAGCATAGCACTGAAGATGCTAAGATGAGTCCTAAAAAACTCCGCATGCACAAAGGCATGGTCCCGACCTTACTATCAGCTCTAACTCAACTTACACATGCAAGTCTCCGCAATCCGGTGAGTATGCCCTCAATCCCCCGCCCGGGGACGAGGAGCGGGCATCAGGCACAAACATTAGCCCAAAACGCCTAGCCTAGCCACACCCCCAAGGGAATTCAGCAGTGATAGATATTAAGCCATAAGTGAAAACTTGACTCAGTTAGTGTTAAGAGGGCCGGTAAAACTCGTGCCAGCCACCGCGGTTAGACGAGAGGCCCCAGTTGATAATACGACGGCGTAAAGGGTGGTTAAGGATAAACAAAAATTAAAGCCAAATGACCCCTTAGCCGTCATACGCTTCTAGGCGTCCGAAGCCCTAACACGAAAGTAGCTTTAAACAAGTCAACCTGACCCCACGAAAGCTGAGAAACAAACTGGGATTAGATACCCCACTATGCTCAGCCGTAAACTCAGACATTCAACTACAATTAAATGTCCGCCAGGGTACTACAAGCATCAGCTTAAAACCCAAAAGACCTGACGGTGTCTCAAACCCCCCTAGAGGAGCCTGTTCTGGAACCGATAATCCCCGTTAAACCTCACCACCTCTAGCCACCCCAGCCTATATACCGCCGTCGTCAGCTTACCCTGTGAAGGAGATAAAAGTAAGCAAAATGGGCACAACCCAGAACGTCAGGTCGAGGTGTAGCGCATGAAGTGGAAAGAAATGGGCTACATTTTCTACTATAGAATATTACGAACATGCACCATGAAATAATGCTTGAAGGAGGATTTAGTAGTAAAAAGGAAATAGAGTGTCCTTTTGAACCCGGCCCTGAGACGCGTACACACCGCCCGTCACTCTCCCCTGTCAAAATGCGCTAAAAATACCTAATATCACAGCACCGACAAGGGGAGGCAAGTCGTAACACGGTAAGTGTACCGGAAGGTGCACTTGGACTAAACCCAGGGCGTGGCTGAGTTAGCCAAGCATCTCACTTACACCGAGAAGACATCCATGCAAATTGGATCACCCTGAGCTAAACAGCTAGCTTAACCACTAAAATAACTAAACAATATAAATAAATAAAACAAGCCTAACACCATAAACTAAAACATTCTCTTACCTGAGTATGGGAGACAGAAAAGGTTCAACCAAAGCAATAGAAATAGTACCGCAAGGGAAAGCTGAAAGAGAAATGAAATAACCCATATAAGCACCAAAAAGCAAAGATTAAACCCTGTACCTTTTGCATCATGATTTAGCCAGTCCACCCAAGCAAAGAGACCTTCAGTTTGGAGCCCCGAAACCAGGTGAGCTACCCCGAGACAGCCTATTAAGGGCCAACCCGTCTCTGTGGCAAAAGAGTGGGAAGAGCTCCGGGTAGAAGTGACAGACCTACCGAACCTGGTGATAGCTGGTTACCTAAGAAATGAATAGAAGTTCAGCCTCATACGCCTCAAATCAAACAAACCAAGACACTAAGAGAAACACATGAGAGTTAGTTAAAGGGGGTACAGCCCCTTTAACAAAGGACACAACCTTACCAGGAGAATAAAGATCATAATCCATAAAACATTCCGTTCTAGTGGGCCTAAAAGCAGCCACCTACACAGAAAGCGTTAAAGCTCAGACAGACAAAAGTTTATTATTCCGATAAAAAATCTTACTCCCCTAAATATTATTAGGCCAATCCATGCCCCCATGGAAAAGATTATGCTAAAATGAGTAACAAGAAGGTCCGTCCTTCTCCCAGCACAAGTGCAAGCCAGACTGGACTAACCACTGGCAACTAACGAACTCAACCCAAGAGAGTATTGCGAACCACAAAAAACCCAAGAAGAACCCGCAACCAAACAATCGTTACCCCCACACTGGAGTGCTACTATAGGAAAGACTAAAAGAAAAGGAAGGAACTCGGCAAACACAAGCCTCGCCTGTTTACCAAAAACATCGCCTCCTGCAATAATCAAGTATAGGAGGTCCAGCCTGCCCAGTGACCACAAGTTCAACGGCCGCGGTATTTTGACCGTGCAAAGGTAGCGCAATCACTTGTCTTTTAAATAGAGACCTGTATGAATGGCTAAACGAGGGCTTAACTGTCTCCCTTTTCAGGTCAGTGAAATTGATCTACCCGTGCAGAAGCGGGTATAGAAATACAAGACGAGAAGACCCTTTGGAGCTTAAGGTACAAAACTCAATCACGTCAAACAACTTGATAAAAAGTAAAAACCTTGTGAAACATGAGATTTTACCTTCGGTTGGGGCGACCACGGAGGAAAAATAAGCCTCCAAGTGGACCGGGACAAACTCCTAAAACCAAGAGAAACATCTCTAAGCCACAGAACATCTGACCAAACATGATCCGGCCACCAGGACCGATCAACGAACCAAGTTACCCTAGGGATAACAGCGCAATCCCCTCCCAGAGTCCATATCGACGAGGGGGTTTACGACCTCGATGTTGGATCAGGACATCCCAATGGTGCAGCCGCTATTAAGGGTTCGTTTGTTCAACGATTAAAGTCCTACGTGATCTGAGTTCAGACCGGAGCAATCCAGGTCAGTTTCTATCTGTAAACGCTACTTTTCCTAGTACGAAAGGATCGGAAAAAGGGGGCCCATACCAAGAGCACGCCCCACCCCCAATTTATGAAAACAAATAAATAAAGTAAGAGGGAGCCAAAACCCCAGCCAGCCGAAATAAGGACATACTGGGGTGGCAGAGCATGGTAAATTGCGAAAGGCCTAAGCCCTTTTAGCCAGAGGTTCAAATCCTCTCCCCAGTTTATGCTAAACACCCTAATAACTCACCTAATCAACCCCCTAGCCTACATAGTACCAGTCCTCCTAGCAGTGGCCTTCCTAACACTAATTGAACGAAAAGTGCTAGGATACATACAACTACGAAAAGGCCCCAACGTAGTAGGACCCTATGGACTACTCCAACCCATCGCTGACGGAGTAAAACTCTTCATCAAAGAGCCCGTCCGCCCATCCACATCATCTCCATTCCTATTTCTCGCCACCCCGATATTAGCCCTAGCCCTAGCCATAACCCTATGAGCACCCATACCTTTACCCTACCCAGTAACTGACCTCAACCTAGGAATTCTTTTCATACTAGCCCTATCAAGTCTTGCAGTATACTCAATTCTAGGATCAGGCTGAGCATCAAATTCAAAGTACGCACTAATTGGGGCCTTGCGAGCTGTAGCCCAAACAATCTCATATGAGGTCAGCCTGGGCCTAATTCTCCTCTCCGTAATTATTTTTTCAGGAGGGTACACCCTACAAACATTCAACACCACCCAAGAAAGCATTTGACTACTTATCCCTGCCTGGCCTTTAGCCGCAATATGATATATCTCAACACTAGCCGAGACAAACCGAGCACCATTTGACCTAACAGAAGGGGAGTCAGAACTCGTATCAGGTTTCAACGTAGAATATGCAGGAGGCCCCTTCGCCCTATTCTTCCTAGCTGAATATGCTAACATCCTACTAATAAACACTCTATCAGCCGTACTATTCCTGGGGGCCTCACACTTCCCAAACATCCCCGAACTCACAACAGTCAACCTCATAACCAAAGCCGCACTTCTGTCCATCCTATTCCTGTGGGTACGAGCTTCGTACCCACGGTTTCGATACGACCAACTAATACACCTAGTCTGAAAGAACTTCCTTCCACTAACACTTGCCTTCGTACTATGACACACCGCTCTGCCAATCGCACTAGCGGGACTTCCCCCACAACTATAAACAAGGAACTGTGCCTGAATGCCCAAGGACCACTTTGATAGAGTGATTTATAGGGGTTAAAACCCCCTCAGTTCCTAGAAAGAAGGGAATTGAACCCATACTCAAGAGATCAAAACTCTCGGTGCTTCCTTTACACCACTTCCTAAGACGGGGTCAGCTAATAAAGCTTTCGGGCCCATACCCCGAACATGACGGTTAAAGTCCCTCCTCCGCCAATGAACCCATATGTACTTGCAATCCTATTATCCAGCCTGGGTCTAGGAACCACCCTAACCTTTGCCAGCTCCCACTGACTATTAGCCTGAATGGGCTTAGAAATTAACACCCTAGCAATTACCCCCTTAATAGCACAACACCACCACCCCCGTGCAGTAGAAGCAACAACAAAATATTTCCTAACCCAAGCCACCGCAGCAGCAATAATCCTGTTCGCAAGTACAACAAATGCTTGAATAACAGGAGAATGAAGCATCAACGACCTATCAAGCCCTATCGCCAGCACAACATTTATAACCGCCTTAGCCCTCAAAATTGGACTTGCACCAATACACTTTTGAATACCAGAAGTACTACAAGGACTAGATCTATTAACAGGACTAATTTTATCCACATGACAAAAACTTGCCCCTCTCGCACTTATTATTCAAACAGCACAAAACATCAACCCCTCACTCTTAACAGGACTAGGAATTTTATCCGCACTAGTGGGAGGATGAGGAGGACTAAACCAAACCCAGCTACGAAAAGTCCTAGCCTACTCTTCAATCGCACACATGGGGTGAATAATTATTATCATTCAATATGCCCCACAGCTAACCACAATTGCACTAGGAACATACATCATTATAACCTCCGCAGCATTCCTCACCCTCAAAACACTAACCACCACTAAAATAAACACCCTCGCAACAACCTGATCAAAAAATCCAGTCCTAGCATCAACAACCGCCCTAGTCCTACTCTCATTAGGAGGCTTGCCACCACTCACGGGATTTATACCAAAATGATTAATTCTACAGGAACTAACAAAACAAAACCTCCCAATCACTGCCACAATCATGGCCTTAACCGCCCTAATTAGTCTATATTTCTACCTACGACTATGCTACACAATAACATTAACCATCTCCCCCGCTACAACCAACTCAATTACCCCCTGACGAACCAAAACAACCCAAACCTCCCTACCACTATCCCTATTCACTACATCTGCCTTAGGCCTATTACCAATAACTCCAACCATCCTAATGCTAACCACCTAGGGACTTAGGATAATACTTAAACCAAAAGCCTTCAAAGCTTTAAATAGAAGTGAAAGTCTTCTAGCCCCTGATTAAGACCTACAAGAAATTAACTTGCATCTCCTGATTGCAAATCAGACATTTTTACTAAACTAAAGCCTTACTAGATAGGAAGGCCTCGATCCTACAAAATCTTAGTTAACAGCTAAGCGCTCAAACCAGCGAGCATCCATCTACTTTTCCCGCCGTTGAAACTCGGCAAGGCGGGAAAAGCCCCGGCAGACTGTCGTCCACGCCTTTGGATTTGCAATCCAATGTGCTCTTCACCACGAGGCTACTGGTAAGAAGAGGACTTAAACCTCTGTCTTCGGGGCTACAACCCACCGCCTAGACACTCGGCCACCTTACCTGTGGCAATCACGCGCTGATTCTTCTCTACTAACCACAAAGACATTGGTACCCTTTATCTTGTATTTGGTGCCTGAGCCGGAATAGTGGGAACCGCCTTAAGCCTTCTCATCCGGGCTGAACTAAGCCAACCCGGATCGCTTCTAGGTGATGACCAAATTTATAATGTTATCGTCACTGCTCACGCCTTCGTAATAATCTTCTTTATAGTAATGCCCATTCTCATTGGAGGATTTGGAAACTGGCTTGTACCACTAATAATTGGAGCCCCAGACATGGCGTTCCCGCGTATAAATAACATAAGCTTTTGACTACTGCCCCCATCATTTCTTCTTCTATTAGCCTCTTCCGGCGTTGAAGCTGGGGCTGGGACAGGGTGAACAGTTTATCCGCCTCTTGCAGGCAACCTAGCCCACGCAGGGGCATCAGTAGATCTAACAATCTTTTCACTCCACTTAGCAGGTGTCTCATCAATTCTGGGGGCAATTAACTTTATTACTACAACAATTAACATAAAACCCCCAGCTATTTCCCAATATCAAACACCTTTATTTGTTTGATCCGTACTCGTAACCGCCGTACTACTACTCCTATCATTGCCAGTTCTAGCCGCTGGGATTACAATACTTCTAACAGACCGAAACCTTAACACCACATTCTTCGACCCAGCAGGTGGAGGAGACCCAATTCTATATCAACACCTATTCTGATTCTTTGGACACCCAGAAGTATATATTCTCATTCTCCCGGGGTTTGGAATTATCTCTCATGTCGTAGCCTACTACTCGGGTAAAAAAGAACCATTCGGTTACATAGGAATGGTTTGAGCTATAATGGCTATTGGCCTTTTAGGTTTCATTGTATGAGCCCACCATATGTTCACTGTTGGAATGGATGTAGATACTCGCGCATACTTTACATCTGCAACAATAATTATCGCCATCCCAACAGGTGTAAAAGTATTTAGCTGACTAGCCACTCTTCACGGGGGGTCAATTAAATGAGAAACCCCCATACTATGAGCTCTTGGATTCATTTTCCTGTTTACAGTAGGGGGACTTACAGGAATTGTCCTATCCAACTCATCACTCGACATTGTCCTTCACGATACATATTATGTAGTCGCTCATTTTCACTATGTCCTATCAATAGGCGCAGTATTTGCTATTATAGCAGCCTTTGTACATTGATTCCCCCTATTAACCGGATATACCTTACACAGTGCCTGAACGAAAATCCACTTCGGAGTAATATTTATTGGAGTCAACCTCACATTCTTCCCACAACACTTCCTAGGACTAGCAGGTATACCACGACGATATTCCGACTACCCAGACGCCTATGCCCTATGAAATACAGTATCATCCATCGGGTCATTAATTTCTTTAGTAGCAGTAATCATATTCCTATTTATTCTATGAGAAGCCTTCGCCGCTAAACGAGAAGTTTTATCTGTAGAACTAACTTCAACAAACGTAGAGTGACTTCACGGCTGCCCTCCTCCTTACCACACATACGAAGAACCAGCATTCGTTCAAATTCAATCAAACTAACGAGAAAGGAAGGAATTGAACCCCCGTATGCTGGTTTCAAGCCAGCCACATAACCACTCTGTCACTTCCTTCAAGACATTAGTAAAATGCAAATTACACCACCTTGTCAAGGTGAAATCGTAGGTTAAATCCCTGCATGTCTTAAGCCCAAAGCTTAATGGCACATCCAACACAATTAGGATTCCAAGACGCGGCATCACCCGTTATAGAAGAACTTCTTCACTTCCACGACCATGCATTAATAATCGTGTTCCTAATTAGTACCTTAGTACTATATGTTATCATTGCAATAGTTTCAACTAAACTCACTAACAAATATATTTTAGACTCCCAAGAAATCGAAATTGTATGAACCATTCTACCAGCTATTATTTTAGTCTTAATTGCCCTGCCCTCCTTACGAATCTTATATCTTATAGATGAAATTAACGACCCCCATTTAACAATTAAAGCAATAGGACACCAATGGTACTGAAGTTACGAATATACAGATTACGAAAACCTGGGCTTTGACTCCTATATGGTCCCAACACAGGACCTTACCCCAGGACAGTTCCGACTTTTAGAAACAGACCACCGAATAGTCATCCCAATAGAATCTCCAATCCGTGTCCTAGTATCAGCTGAAGACGTACTGCACTCCTGAGCTGTTCCGTCCTTAGGCATAAAAATAGACGCGGTCCCAGGACGACTAAATCAAACCGCCTTTATCGCCTCACGCCCAGGCGTGTTCTATGGACAATGCTCCGAGATCTGCGGAGCTAACCACAGCTTTATACCAATTGTAGTTGAAGCCGTCCCACTAGAACACTTCGAAAACTGATCCTCACTTATGTTAGAAGACGCCTCGCTAGGAAGCTAAATATCGGGCAAAGCATTGGCCTTTTAAGCCAAAGATTGGTGACCCCCGACCACCTCTAGTGAAATGCCACAATTAAACCCAAACCCTTGACTCGCAATTTTAATATTTTCCTGACTAATCTTTTTAACCATCATCCCAACTAAAATCTTAAATCACATCTCACCAAATGAGCCGACCCCAGTAAGTGCCGAAAAACACAAAACTGAATCCTGAGACTGACCATGATAGCAAGCTTCTTCGACCAATTCGCAAGCCCACTATATCTGGGTATTCCATTAATTGCTATTGCAATTACACTGCCCTGAGTACTCTACCCAACCCCATCATCCCGATGAATCAACAGCCGACTTATTACAGTTCAAGGATGACTTATTAACCGATTTACCAATCAACTGATACTACCCCTAAATATGGGAGGACATAAATGAGCACTCCTACTGGTCTCGCTAATAGTTTTCCTAATCACCATTAACATACTAGGTCTATTACCATATACTTTCACACCCACAACACAACTATCACTAAATATAGGATTCGCTGTACCACTCTGACTTGCCACAGTGATTATTGGCATGCGAAATCAACCAACAGTCGCCTTAGGCCACCTGCTGCCAGAAGGTACACCCATCCCACTGATCCCAGTACTTATTATTATTGAAACAATTAGCCTATTTATCCGACCATTAGCCCTGGGAGTTCGACTCACAGCTAACCTAACCGCAGGCCATCTGTTAATTCAACTCATTGCCACAGCTGTATTCGTTCTCCTGCCAATAATACCTACAGTAGCAATCCTAACTGCCACCGTACTTTTACTGCTTACACTACTAGAAATCGCAGTAGCAATAATCCAAGCTTATGTATTCGTACTCCTTTTAAGTCTATACCTCCAAGAAAACGTCTAATGGCCCACCAAGCACATGCCTATCATATAGTTGATCCAAGCCCATGACCACTAACCGGAGCCATCGCTGCTCTACTAATAACATCCGGCTTAGCAATCTGATTTCACTTCCACTCAACAACACTAATAACCTTAGGAATAATCCTACTACTTCTTACCATGTACCAGTGATGACGTGATATTATTCGAGAAGGAACCTTCCAAGGCCACCACACACCCCCTGTACAAAAAGGACTACGATATGGAATAATCCTGTTCATCACCTCCGAAGTATTCTTTTTCCTCGGATTCTTCTGAGCCTTCTATCACTCAAGCTTAGCACCCACGCCAGAACTAGGAGGATGCTGACCCCCCACAGGAATTACCCCATTAGACCCGTTCGAAGTTCCACTCCTCAATACAGCCGTACTACTAGCATCAGGGGTTACAGTAACATGAGCCCACCATAGCATTATAGAAGGAGAGCGAAAACAAGCTATCCAATCCTTAACATTAACTATTCTTCTGGGGCTTTATTTCACTGCCCTCCAAGCCATAGAATATTACGAAGCACCATTCACAATCGCAGATGGAGTTTACGGCTCAACATTCTTCGTAGCCACAGGATTCCACGGACTACACGTCATTATTGGATCTACCTTCCTGGCAGTATGTCTACTACGCCAAATCCAATATCACTTCACATCCGAACACCACTTTGGCTTCGAAGCCGCTGCCTGATACTGACACTTTGTTGACGTAGTATGACTATTCCTTTACGTATCCATCTATTGATGAGGCTCATATCTTTCTAGTATTAAAGCTAGTACAAGTGACTTCCAATCACACAGTCTTGGTTAAACCCCAAGGAAAGATAATGAACCTAGTTACAACAATCCTAGCCATCACAATAGCCCTATCCTCAATTCTGGCAATCGTATCCTTCTGATTGCCCCAAATAAACCCAGATGCAGAAAAATTATCACCCTACGAATGTGGATTCGACCCCTTAGGATCTGCCCGATTACCATTTTCCCTGCGTTTCTTCCTAGTAGCAATCCTATTTCTCCTATTCGACCTAGAAATTGCTCTCCTTCTCCCCCTACCCTGAGGAGATCAACTCCACAATCCAACCGGAACATTCTTCTGAGCCACAACAGTCCTGGTCCTACTAACCCTGGGTCTAATTTATGAATGGACCCAAGGTGGCCTAGAATGGGCAGAATAGGGGGTTAGTCCAAAACAAGACCTCTGATTTCGGCTCAGAAAATCGTGGTTTAATTCCACGACCCCCTTATGACACCCGTACATTTTAGCTTTAGCTCAGCATTCATCCTAGGACTAATGGGATTAGCATTCCACCGCACCCACCTGCTCTCCGCACTCCTGTGTTTAGAAGGAATAATATTATCCCTATTTATTGCACTAGCTCTATGGGCATTACAATTTGAATCCACGGGATTCTCAACAGCCCCTATGCTACTTCTAGCTTTCTCTGCCTGTGAAGCTAGCACCGGCCTAGCATTACTAGTAGCCACTGCCCGCACCCACGGAACCGATCGCCTACAAAACCTTAACCTCTTACAATGCTAAAAGTATTAATTCCCACATTCATGCTATTCCCAACAATTTGATTAACCTCCCCCAAATGACTATGAACAATCACAACTGCACATAGCCTTCTAATCGCCTTCATTAGTCTAACTTGACTAAAATGAACATCAGAGACCGGATGAGTCTCCTCCAACACATACCTAGCTATCGACCCCTTATCAACCCCCCTCCTAGTACTCACATGCTGACTACTCCCACTGATAATTCTAGCCAGCCAAAACCACATTAACCCCGAACCAATTAGCCGACAACGCTCATATATCTCACTCCTTGCCTCACTACAAACTTTTCTAATTATAGCATTCAGCGCCACAGAAATCATTATATTCTATATCATATTTGAGGCCACACTTATCCCAACTCTTATTATTATCACCCGATGGGGTAATCAAACTGAACGACTAAATGCAGGGACCTATTTCCTATTCTACACCCTAGCAGGGTCACTCCCCCTTCTAGTTGCCTTGCTCCTCCTCCAGCAATCCACAGGAACACTATCAATACTAGTATTACAATATTCACAACCCCTTCAACTTAACTCTTGAGGACACATAATCTGATGGGCCGGCTGCCTAATCGCATTTCTAGTCAAAATACCACTATATGGGGTCCACCTATGATTACCAAAAGCGCACGTAGAGGCCCCAGTAGCAGGATCCATAGTGCTAGCAGCAGTCCTACTGAAACTTGGAGGATATGGAATAATACGAATAATAGTAATACTTGACCCACTATCAAAAGAACTAGCCTACCCATTTATTATCTTAGCCCTCTGAGGAATCATCATAACCGGATCAATCTGCCTCCGACAAACAGACTTAAAATCACTAATTGCCTATTCATCTGTAAGTCACATAGGATTGGTAGCAGGGGGAATCCTAATCCAAACCCCATGAGGATTTTCAGGGGCAATCATCTTAATGATCGCTCACGGACTAGTATCCTCAGCACTATTCTGCCTGGCCAACACAGCATACGAACGAACCCACAGTCGGACAATAATTCTTGCCCGAGGACTACAAGTAATTTTTCCGCTAACCGCAACCTGATGATTTCTAGCAAACTTAGCCAACCTAGCACTTCCCCCCCTACCTAATCTAATAGGAGAGCTTATAATCATTACAACACTCTTCAGCTGATCCCCATGAACAATTTTACTTACAGGACTAGGAACGCTCATCACAGCTGGCTACTCCCTATACATATTCCTAATATCACAACGAGGCCAAGTACCCAACCACATCACAGGACTCCAACCATTCCACACCCGAGAACATCTATTAATAACCCTACACCTAATCCCAGTTATCCTACTAGTAACAAAGCCCGAACTCATATGAGGATGGTGCCATTGTAAGTATAGTTTAATCAAAATATTAGATTGTGATTCTAAAAATAGGGGTTAAAATCCCCTTACTCACCAAGGAAGAACAGAAATTAGTAAGTACTGCTAATCCTTATGCACCATGGTTAAAATCCATGGCTTCCTTGCGCTTTCAAAGGATAACAGCTCATCCGTTGGTCTTAGGAACCAAAAACTCTTGGTGCAAATCCAAGTGGAAGCTAAAATGACATTAATTATACACTCATCTCTTCTCCTAATCTTTTTTATCTTAATATATCCCTTACTTACCACACTAGACCCCAACCAACAAGAATCTAAACTAGCAGAGATAACTAAAATTGCCGTAAGCTCCGCATTTTTTATTAGCCTCCTCCCACTCATAATCTTCTTAGACCTAAAAACAGAAGGCATCATCACAAACTGACACTGAATAAATACTCAAACATTTGACATCAACATCAGCCTCAAGTTCGACCACTACTCCCTAATCTTTATTCCAATCGCCCTATACGTCACCTGATCGATCCTAGAATTTGCACTATGATATATGCACTCCGACCCCAACATCAACCAATTTTTCAAATATTTACTGACATTCTTAGTAGCCATGATTATCCTAGTTACAGCCAACAACATATTCCAATTATTCATCGGCTGAGAAGGTGTAGGAATTATATCATTCCTACTCATCGGATGATGACATGGACGAGCAGACGCCAACACAGCAGCACTTCAAGCCGTCATTTATAACCGAGTAGGAGACATCGGACTAATCATAACTATAGCCTGATTTGCAATAAACCTGAACTCTTGAGAAATCCAACAAATCTTTACACTATCAAAAAACTTTGATATAACAATCCCCCTAGCAGGACTTATCCTAGCAGCAACGGGAAAATCAGCCCAATTTGGTCTCCACCCCTGACTTCCATCCGCCATAGAAGGTCCTACACCAGTATCTGCCCTACTCCATTCAAGCACCATAGTTGTTGCAGGAATTTTCCTTCTAATCCGCCTCCACCCCCTCATAGAAAATAATCCACTGGCCTTAACGACCTGCCTCTGCCTAGGAGCACTAACCTCACTATTCACAGCAACCTGCGCCCTGACCCAAAACGATATCAAAAAAATTGTAGCCTTCTCAACATCCAGCCAGCTAGGATTAATGATAGTCACCATCGGATTAAACCAACCACAACTAGCATTCCTTCACATCTGCACACATGCCTTCTTCAAGGCCATACTATTCTTATGCTCCGGATCAATTATTCATAGCCTAAACGACGAACAAGATATCCGAAAAATAGGAGGCCTATTTAATATCATGCCCGCCACCTCATCCTACTTCATAATCGGTAGCCTAGCCCTAACAGGAACCCCATTCTTAGCAGGCTTCTTCTCAAAAGACGCAATTATCGAAGCCCTAAACACCTCCTACCTCAACGCCTGAGCCCTGACCCTTACACTGATCGCTACATCATTCACTGCAGTTTACAGTTTCCGATTAGTATATTTCGTGACCATAGGAACCCCACGATTCCCACCCTTATCTCCGATTAACGAAAACGACCCACTAGTGATTAACTCCATCAAACGACTTGCCTGAGGAAGCATCATTGCAGGATTCATCATTACATACAACTTCCTACCTATAAAAACACCAGTCATAACCATACCTACCACCCTTAAAACAGCAGCCCTCGCAGTAACCATCCTAGGCCTACTAGCAGCCATAGAACTAGCCAACCTAACCAGCAAACAAGTAAAAATTACCCCAATAACCCTCCCACACCACTTTTCAAATATACTTGGATTCTTCCCCGCAATCACCCACCGACTCCTTCCAAAACTTAAACTTACTCTAGGACAGTCAGCCGCCACCCAACTAGACAAAACATGACTTGAAACTATCGGGCCAAAAGGCCTGGCGCTGACACAAACAGTTATGGCAAAAATTACAAACGACATTACACGAGGAATAATTAAAACATACTTAACCATCTTTCTCCTCACCCTAATCCTAGCCACTATCCCAATCCTTCTTTAAACCGCACGAAGAGTCCCACGACTCAGGCCACGAGTAAGCTCCAGCACTACAAGTAAAGTTAAAAGCAATACCCAAGCACAAATAACCAACATTCCCCCACCAGACGAATATATAACAGCCACACCACTAACATCACCACGCAAAACAGAAAACTCCTTCAACCCATCTACAACCACCCAAGAGCCCTCATACCAACCCCCCCAAAAAATCCCTGCCGCTAAACCAACCCCTAATAAATAAACCAAAACGTAGCCCAACACAGAACGACTCCCCCAAGCCTCTGGAAAAGGCTCAGCAGCCAAAGCTGCTGAATAAGCAAAAACCACAAGCATCCCCCCTAAATAAATCAAGAAGAGAACCAACGATAAAAAAGACCCCCCATGACCAACCAAAACCCCACACCCAACCCCAGCCGCAACTACCAAACCGAAAGCCGCAAAATAAGGCGTAGGATTAGAAGCAACAGCAACCAAACCTACGACCAAAGCTATTAATAACGAAAACATAAAATAAGTCATAATTCTTGCTCAGACTTTAACCGAGACCAGTGACTTGAAGAACCACCGTTGTTATTCAACTACAAGAACCCTAATGGCAAGCCTACGAAAAACACACCCCTTGATTAAAATTGCTAACGACGCACTAGTTGATCTACCAGCACCATCAAACATCTCAATTTGATGAAACTTTGGGTCCCTTTTAGGATTATGCTTAATCACTCAAATCCTAACCGGACTGTTCCTAGCCATGCACTACACCTCAGACATCTCAACCGCATTCTCATCAGTAACCCATATCTGCCGAGACGTAAACTATGGATGATTAATCCGTAACATCCATGCTAACGGAGCATCATTCTTTTTTATCTGCATTTATATGCACATTGCCCGAGGCCTATACTATGGATCCTACCTATATAAAGAAACCTGAAACATCGGAGTAGTCCTTCTACTGCTAGTCATAATAACAGCCTTCGTCGGCTATGTTCTCCCATGGGGACAAATGTCCTTCTGAGGCGCCACAGTAATTACAAACCTATTATCCGCCGTACCTTACATAGGGGACACCCTAGTCCAATGAATCTGAGGGGGATTTTCAGTAGACAATGCAACACTCACACGATTCTTCGCATTCCACTTCCTCCTACCATTTATTATTGCCGCCGCAACCCTTCTCCACCTTCTATTCCTCCACGAAACGGGATCAAACAACCCAGTTGGCTTAAACTCAGACGCAGACAAAATTCCATTCCACCCATACTTCGTATACAAAGACATTCTCGGATTCGTAATTATATTATTAGCCCTCACCTCATTAGCACTATTCGCCCCCAACCTGCTAGGAGACCCAGAAAACTTCACCCCCGCAAACCCCTTAGTTACTCCACCTCATATTAAACCAGAATGATATTTCCTATTTGCATACGCCATCCTGCGATCAATTCCAAACAAACTCGGAGGTGTCCTCGCACTACTATTCTCCATCCTAGTATTAATAGTGGTTCCACTATTACACACCTCAAAACAACGAGGATTAACATTCCGCCCAATCACCCAATTTCTCTTCTGAACCCTAGTAGCAGATATAGTTATTTTAACATGAATTGGAGGCATACCAGTAGAACACCCATTCATCATTATCGGACAAATCGCATCCGTCTTATATTTCGCACTATTCCTCATCTTCATCCCACTAGCAGGATGACTAGAAAATAAAGCACTAGAATGAGCTTGCCCTAGTAGCTTAGCCTAAAAGCATCGGTCTTGTAATCCGAAGATCGGAGGTTAAACTCCTCCCTAGCGCCCAGAAAAAAGAGATTTTAACTCTCACCCCTGGCTCCCAAAGCCAGAATTCTAAACTAAACTATTTTCTGAGACAACCCCCCACCTTATGGTTTAGTACATAATATGCATGATTTTACATAGATGTATTAATACATCTATGTATTATCACCAACTCATTATTTTAACCATAAAGCAAGTACTAACTTTTAAGGTATACATAAAGCATAATATTAAGACTCAGAATAACTATTATTTTAACTTGAGTAATAGATTATCCCCCTAAAACCTCATTCCAAATATTTCCTTGAATAATTAACTATAAATTTAACTAAACATATTTAATGTAGTAAGAGACCACCAATCATTTATATAAAAACATATCATGCATGATAGAATCAAGGACAATAAATGTAGAGTTACATAATATGAACTATTACTGGCATCTGGTTCCTATTTCAGGGACATAAACTGATATCTACCCCAATAAAATAATTATACTGGCATATGATTATTGGTGTGGTACATTAAATTCATTACCCACCATGCCGAGCATTCTTTTATATGCATAACGTATCTTTTTTAGGTTTTCCTTTCACTTGACATCTCAGAGTGCAAATATAAATGTTAATTTAAGGTAGAACATTTTTCTTGTATGAGTATTATAAATCAATTATTTTAAGACATAATTTAAGAATTACATATTTTTAAGTCAAGTGCATAACATATCCATCTCTTGTTCAACTAATCCTTATATCTCCCCTTTGGCTTTTGCGCGACAAACCCCCCTACCCCCCTACGCTCAGCAAATCCTGTTATCCTTGTCAAACCCCGAAACCAAGGAGGACTCAAGAACGTGTCAACCAATAAGTCGAGATAAAAATTGGCATCCCATTATATATATATATATATATATATATATGCACTAATTTATTCCGCCGCAATTTTTACACTGCCTAAAAACCTCTGAAAAATTTCCTCAAAAATAATTCGGCACTAAATATTCCAATATTAT